GTTTGCGTATGGAAGAATGTGGTAATAATTTAATTGACTTAATGGTTTATGTACAATAACGCATTAAATAGTATTATGTATTTTATGTAGGTCGGATTTTGTTTTAATTAATCATGGTTTAATTCATTAATGTGGATTATACATTAATGTTAGTGGACCATTATGTACTTGTTAAATTTTATGCATGCGTTATGAATAATTCATATATGGAGTATATTTTATTTAAAAAGTCGTGTTTGAGGAGATTAGGTTTGTGTAATTAAGTTGTTTTAGAGTTTAATATTAAAGTGTAAGGATGGTTTGTGTGTCAAGGAATAGTTTAAGTTTTAGAATTCTAGCTTTGGGTGTTAGAGGTGGGATTTGTCTCTTCCTTGAGAGTCTTAGGAAAGTTTGTTGCTTTCATTTATGGCTTACAAGACCATGGTAATGAGTTATACTACTAAGACTTTCTTCATTTAAGGATTTTATTTTCTATTGAGCTGGTTAATGGTAGTAGGATAAGGATAATAGAAAAATATATGATTGAGGCAATTTGGCCGATGATGATGAATGGATGTTCGACTGGTTGACCACCAATTCAGGTAAGAGTGAATAGGTCAGCTACTAGAATTCAGTATATGCATTGACTAATAGGACGGAATGTTATGCTGCGTTGTTTGGAGTTATGAATGAATGGGAGGATAGCTAAGATTAGGATGGATAAGACTAGAGCTATTACTCCTCCTAGTTTGTTGGGAATTGATCGTAAGATGGCGTAAGCAAATAAGAAGTATCATTCTGGTTTGATGTGGGGTGGGGTGTTAAGGGGGTTAGCTGGGGTGTAGTTATCAGGGTCTCCTAATATATCTGGATTAAATAGGACTAATAGAAGTAGGATGGTAATTATAATAATAAAGCCTAAGATATCTTTAATAGTAAAGTATGGATGGAATGGGATTTTATCTGTGTCGGAATTTATGCCTGATGGGTTATTGGAGCCTGTTTCATGAAGGAAGATTAAGTGTACTATTGCTAAGGCTGCGATTACAAAAGGAAGGATGAAATGGAAGGCAAAGAATCGTGTTAAAGTAGCTTTGTCTACGGAGAAACCTCCTCAGATTCATTCTACTAAGGTAGTGCCAATATAGGGGATAGCGGAAAGAAGGTTTGTAATGACTGTAGCCCCTCAAAAGGATATTTGTCCTCATGGAAGAACGTAGCCTATGAATGCTGTTGCTATTACTGCAAATAATAAGAGGACTCCGACATTTCAGGTTTCTATGTAGGTATAGGAGCCATAATATATTCCTCGACCTACATGTAGGAATAGGCAAATGAAAAATATTGAAGCGCCATTGGCATGTAAATATCGAATTAGTCAGCCATAGTTTACGTCGCGACAGATATGGGTGACGGATGAAAATGCTGTGGTAGTGTCTGAGGTATAGTGTATGGCCAGAAATAGGCCTGTAAGGATTTGGATGGTTAAGCATACTCCTAAGATTGAGCCGAAGTTTCATCAGGATGAAATATTAGAGGGTGTTGGTAGGTCAATGAAAGTATGATTAATAATTTTTATAAGGGGATGGGTTTTTCGGATGTTGGTCATTAAATGTTTTTATAGTTGAAATACAACGATGATTTTTCATGTCATTAGTCATGGTTTTAGTCCATGTGAAAATATATTATGACATTATATTTATTTTTATTAAGTATTGTATTTGTGTTAGGTTTTGTGGGGGTAACGTCAAAACCTTCGCCTATTTATGGAGGGGTGGGGTTGATTGTGAGTGGTGCTATTGGTTGTGGTATGGTTTTATTATATGGGGGCTCATATTTAGGTTTAATAGTATTTTTGATTTATTTAGGGGGTATGCTTGTGGTATTTGGTTATACGACGGCTATGGCTACGGAAGAATATCCTGATACGTGGGGATCTAATAAGTTTGTTTCAGGGTTAATATTAGTGGGTCTATTTATGGAATTAGCATATATGATATGGTTACTTTATATAGAAGGGGTAGATATGGTAGTTGGTTTTGATGATATGGGGGAATGGGTTGTTTATGAGGGAGAAGAGGTTGGAGTGTTAGTTGAGGATTCTGTTGGGGTAGCTGCATTATATAGTTATGGGACTTGAATAATATTAGTAGCTGGGTGATCATTGCTTGTTACAGTTTTTATTGTTATTGAAATTACTCGTGGTAATAGGTTTATAAGAGAAGTAAAAGTATTGGAATTAGTAGGCTTAAAATGAAGGATATAAAGTAAAGTTTGATTATTCCTTTTTGATTTGATGTATTGATGGCTAAGGTTATGTTGATATTGGAGATGAGTTTAGGGTTGATTTTTTCTGTTCAGAATAGGTCTATGAGTTTGGAGGCTATTGTTTCGCTTGCATGTATTGTATAGTTGGGTAGGAGTCGATGGGTGGTGGAGGGATAATAGCCCAGTAGGGTTGTGAAGAAGTTTATTGGAGAGGGGTCTTTTTTGTGGAGATTAAGTGATAGGTTGTTAAGTTCTATTGCGGTGGAAAATCCTATAATAGTAACTATTAGGGCTGTTAATTTAATGTAGTAGGGTATTGTTATGGGTGGGGTAATGGCTGGGGGGAGATAGTTTGAAATAATAAAGCCTGCAAAGATGCTGCCTAGGGCAAGTCGTTTGATAGCGTTAATTAGATTAGGGTTGTTTTCGTTGATAATAATAGTTGATGGGAATCGGGGTTTGGTTATTAGGACATAGAAGATGATGCGGGTGCTATAGGCTGCGGTGAGTGAAGTAGCGATTAGTGTAATTAGAAGGGCTCAGGCATTGGTGTAGGATAAATTGAAGGATTCAATGATTAGGTCTTTAGAATAGAATCCTGTGAGGAAAGGTATACCTGTAAGTGCTAGGCTTCCGATTGTAAGTGTGGATGAGGTGAATGGTATTCATTTAATTAGTCCTCCTATTTTTCGAATATCTTGTTCGTCATTTAGGCTGTGAATAATTGATCCAGAGCATATGAATAGTATTGCTTTAAAAAAGGCGTGAGTACAAATATGTAGGAAAGCTAAGTATGGTTGATTAATTCCGAGTGTTACTATTATTAGGCCTAGTTGACTTGATGTTGAAAATGCTACAATTTTTTTGATATCATTTTGTGTGAGTGCACATAGGGCGGTAAATAATGTGGTTAGTGCTCCTAAACATAGTATGGTAGTTAATATTAGATTGTTGTTTGCTGTTAAGGGATGAAATCGAATTAGTAGGAAAATTCCTGCTACAACTATAGTACTTGAGTGTAGTAGGGCTGAGACAGGGGTGGGACCTTCTATGGCTGAGGGGAGTCAGGGGTGGAGGCTGAATTGGGCGGATTTTCCTGTTGCAGCTAAGATTAGGCCTAATAGTGGTAAAGTATTTGATGGATGTAAAGAGAAGATTTGTTGGAAGTCTCAGGTATTTAGGTTAATGCAAAATCATAATATAGATAATACAAATCCGATATCTCCAATGCGATTATATAAAATAGCTTGGAGAGCGGCTGTGTTGGCGTCGGCTCGTCCATATCATCAGCTAATTAGTATGAATGATATGATGCCGACGCCTTCTCAGCCGATGAATAGTTGGAATATGTTGTTGGCTGATACTAGAATTAGTATTGTGATGAGAAATATAAGTAGGTACTTTATAAATTTATTTAGTTGAGGGTCTGAATGTATATATCAGAATGAGAATTCTAGGATAGATCAGGTAACAAATAGAGCTACTGGGATAAAGATGATAGAGAATAGGTCGAATTTAAAGCTGAGATATATGTCTAAGGTTTGGATGGATATTCAGTGTCAGTTGGAGATAATGATTTCGTTGTTGGAAATAATAAATATAGTAAGTGGAATTAAGCTGATAAAGAAGGCGAATTTAATTGAATAGATAGCGTGTAGTGGGAAGTTAATGTTTTTGGATGTGTTGATGGATGTAATGATGATAGGGGTTGCTAGTGTAATTAATATAGTTATCAGAGATGTAATTATTAGGTTTATTACTTTTATTTGGAGTTGCACCAAGTTTTTGGTTCCTAAGACCAATGGATTACTTCTATCCTATAAAAGTTAAGAAAGCCATAAGTTTAGTTATGGTTGCATGAATTAGCAGTTCTTGCAGACTTTCTTGGTAGAAAAGAAGGGTAAGCTTCTGTTTTTAGATTCACAGTCTAATATTTTTAGTAAATTATATCTACAGTATATTGTGCCTAGGGTAATTTTGGGGTTGATAGTTAATAAAATTAAGGGAATAATATGTAGAATTATAAGGGTAGCTTCTCGTGTGTGGGTAGGAGGGAGGGAGATAATGTGTGGGGGAATATTACCTCGTTGGGTAGTAATAAATATGTGAAGTGAATAAAGTGCTGTAATAAGTATATTTGTTCCTAATAAAATAATTGTAAGGTTTGATCATGTGAAGGAGGCGGTTATGATTATAAGTTCTCCAATTAAATTAATAGAGGGAGGGAGAGCTAGGTTTATTAGGCTGGCTAGAATTCATCAGATGCTTATTAAAGGTATGATAGTTTGTAATCCTCGAGCTAGTATTATTGTTCGGCTGTGAATTCGTTCATAGTTTGTGTTGGCTAGGCAGAATAATAAAGAAGATGTGAGTCCGTGTGCAATTATTAGAGTTGTGGCACCTATATAGCTTCATGGTGATTCAATTATGATAGCGATAATTACTAGGGCTATATGACTAACTGATGAGTAAGCGATTAATGATTTTAGATCTGTCTGTCGTAAGCAGATAGAACTTGTTATTACTATGCCTCATAAGGATAGTAGGATAAAGGGATATGCTATATGTTTAGTTATTGGTTCAAGTATAATGGTAATTCGTATTATTCCGTAGCCTCCGAGTTTAAGTAGGATTGCTGCAAGGATTATTGAGCCAGCAATGGGGGCTTCTACGTGAGCTTTAGGTAATCATAGATGTACACCATATAATGGTATTTTAACTATGAAGGCTATAATGCATGTTAGTCATAGGATTTTATTTGATCAGGGATTATTATGTAGAATAGTTATGTAGTCTATTAGTAATAGGTTTAAGGTACCTAGGGAATTATAGATGTGTAGAAGGCTAATAAGAAGGGGGATTGATCCAATTAAGGTATAAAATAGGAAGTAAATTCCTGCATTTAGTCGCTCTGTTTGGTTACCTCATCGTGTGATAATAATTAGGGTGGGAATCAGGGTTGCTTCGAATAGAATATAAAATAGTATGAGTTCGGTAGATGAGAAAGTTAGGATGAGGAGAATGTGGAGTACGATTAGTATAGAGATATATAGTTTTTTTAGGTTGGTAGGTTGATTTTTGATATGATTTTGACTAGCTAGAATTGTTAATGGTAGAAGTCAGGTAGTTAAGATGGTTAGTGGTGTTGATAATGGGTCAAGAAAGAATATTGTTGATATATTAATGTTCAGTTCAGTGTTAAAGTTAATTGTGATTAGTGAAATTAGGCTGATTAGGAAGGCGTGAATTGTAGTGTTAATTCATAGATAGTTTTTTTTAGATAATAGTAAAAGGGGAAATATTATTAGTGATGGTATGATAATTTTTAGCATTTTAGTAGATTAAGGTTTTGTACGAAATCTGAGCCATATGTATTAGAAATTATGACTAGGAGGGCTAAGCCTACTGCTGCTTCGCAAGCTGCGAATACGAGAATAGTGATTGGAAGTATGAATGCTAGAAGGAAGTGACTATTTAGGGTGAGCGAGGCTGTGATAATAAATAGGGATAATATTATTCCTTCTAGACATAGTAAGGTCGATATAAGGTGTGAGTAGAATGTAAGTGTTCCAATGAGAGCAAGAGAAAAAGCTAATATTAGGTTTATGAAGATAGGTGTCATTTGATAATTATGATTATTTTCATAGTCTAATGAGTCGAAATCATTTATTTTAATTTAAACTAATTATCATTATTCGTGTCATTCTAGTCCTTTTTGGGTTCATTCGTATGCTAAACCTAGGGCTAGGATTGAGATTAGGATTAGTGCTATAGTAATTACTGAAGATAGGCGGGTAAATTGAATGGCTCATGGAAGAGGAAGTAGGAGTGCGATTTCAAGATCAAATAGTAGGAAGGTAATAGCTACTAGAAAAAATTTTATTGAGAAGGGTAGGCGGGCAGTGCCTATTGGGTCGAATCCACATTCATATGGGCTTGCTTTTTCTATGTATAAATTTATTTGTGGAATTAAAAAGGCAATAATGATTAGGATTAGTGATATAAAGGTGTTAAATAGAATTGTTAATATTAAATTAATTATTCCTTTCCAAGGTAGATTGGAACTGCTTGATTGGAAGTCAAGTGTACTTATTGATACTAAAGGAATAGGATCCTCATCAATAGATTGATACGTATAGGAAAAGTCATACTACATCTACGAAATGTCAATATCAGGCAGCAGCTTCAAAACCGAAATGGTGGTTAGATGTAAAATGGAATTTTAGTTGTCGAAGGAGGCATACTAGTAGGAAGGATGAGCCGATGATTACGTGGAGACCATGGAAACCAGTTGCTATAAAAAATGTGGAGCCGTAAATTCCGTCTGAGATGGTAAAAGGTGTTTCAAAGTATTCAGAAGTTTGTAGTATGGTAAAATATAGGCCTAAGATGATAGTGATTGATAGGGCTTGAATTATGTTTTTTCGGTTTCCTTCGGTTAGGCTGTGATGGGCTCAGGTAATAGATACGCCTGAGGCTAAGAGTACTGATGTGTTGAGTAAAGGGACATCTAAGGGGTTAAGGGGTGTAATTCCGGTTGGAGGTCAGCATGCCCCTAGTTCATGAGTTGGGACTAGGCTTGAGTGGTAGAAAGCTCAGAAAAATCCTGCAAAGAACAATACTTCTGAGAGAATAAATAGAATTATTCCATATCGTAGGCCTTTTTGTACTACTGGCGTATGGTGGCCTTGAAATGTTCCTTCTCGTACAATATCACGTCATCATTGGTATATTGTTAGGGTATTTGTAATGAGACCTAAAATTAATAGGATGGATGAGTTGAAGTGAAATCATATTACTAGTCCGGAAGTAAGGAGAAGGGCTGAGAATGCTCCTGTAAGGGGTCAGGGGCTAGGATTAACTATATGGTAGGCATGAGTTTGGTGGGTCATTAGGTATTGTCATGTAGGTATAGGCTTACTAGAAGTGTAAATACGTAAGCTTGAATTAGGGCTACAGCTACTTCTAGAATTGATAGCAGAATAAGTAGAATAAATGTGAGGGATGCTACGGGAATACTTAAAGATGATAAAACTAGTGTTGCACCACCAATGAGGTGAATTAATAGGTGGCCAGCTGTGATGTTTGCTGTAAGTCGTACGGCTAGGGCTATTGGTTGAATAAAAAGGCTAATAGTTTCAATGATAATGAGTATTGGGATTAGGGGAATTGGGGTACCTTGGGGTAAAAAGTGAGCTAGAGATGCTTTTGTTTTGTATCGGAAGCCTGTTACTACAGCTCCTGCTCATAGGGGGATTGCTATTCCTAGATTTATAGATAATTGAGTTGTGGGTGTAAATGAATGTGGAAGTAAGCCTAGAAGGTTGGTTGAACCAATAAAAATAATTAATGAAATAAGTATTAGGGATCAGGTTTGTCCTTTGTTGTTGTGGATGGATATTATTTGTTTTAAAATTGTGTTGATAAGTCAGTGTTGGAATGAGATAAGACGATTGTTAATTAAGCGATTTGATTTTGAGAATATAATGGATGGAAATATAACAATTAGAATTACGATAGGTAATCCTATTACTGTAGGGGTAATGAAAGAGGCGAATAAATTTTCGTTCATTTAGTTTCTCAAGGGTTATTGGTTTTTAAGGTTTCTAAGGTTTTGGGGTTGGGTGTGTTAGGATAATAGAAGGATGAAATTTTTATTTGGAAAATTATAAATAGAGTAATTAGTATAGCAGTGATTACAGTAAATCATGTGGACGTATCAAGTTGTGGCATATCATTATGGTGAATTAAGATTCACTATCTTTAACTTAAAAGGTTAACGCTTTAAGCTTCATAATGCTTATGATATAGATAGGGATCAGTTTTCGAAAATTTTTAATGGAACTATTTCGAGAACAATTGGTATAAAACTGTGATTAGACCCACAAATTTCTGAACATTGGCCATAATAGATTCCTGGGCGAGTAGCTACAAGTGTAGCTTGATTTAAACGACCTGGGATAGCATCTGTTTTTAACCCTAGGGATGGAACAGCTCATGAGTGTAAGACGTCTTCAGAGGAAATAAGTATGCGGATTGGTAATTCTATAGGTAGTACTACTCGGTTGTCTACTTCTAATAAACGAAATTCTCCTGGTTTTAAGTCTGAAGTTGGAATTATGTATGAGTCAAAATTTAGATCTTCGTAGTCGGTATATTCGTAGCTTCAGTATCATTGGTGACCTATAGTTTTTACTGTTAGGATAGGATTATTAATTTCATCTATTATGTAGAGGATGCGAAGGGAGGGTAGGGCAATTATAATAAGAATTACTGCTGGTAGAATAGTCCAGATTGTTTCAACTTCTTGAGCATCTATTGTACTAGTATGCATTAGTTTAGTTGTTAATATAAGTAAAATAATATAAAGGACAAGTGAGCTAATTATGAATACAATTATTAGCGTGTGGTCGTGAAAGTTAATTAATTCTTCTATGATAGGGGATGTTGCATCTTGAAGTCCTAGTTGAAAGGGGTAAGCCATTTAAGATATATGAGATTATAACTCATGATTTAGCCTTGACAAGGATATGTAATAGTTTTACTAATATCTTATTAAGAAAGACATAAAGGTTATGAAGTTGGCTTGAAACCAAGTTTAGGGGGTTCGATTCCTTCCTTTCTTATTTGATATTAACATATACTGGTTCTTCGAATGTATGATAAGGTGGAGGACATCCGTGAAGTCATTCTAAGTTAGTTGAAGTATTTTGTACATTTAAGACTTCTCGTTTAGATGCAAATGCTTCTCAAATTATAAAAATTATAATTAATACAGCAGTTAGAGAGATGAATGAGCCTATAGAAGAAACAGTATTTCAAGTGGTATAAGCGTCTGGATAGTCTGAGTAACGTCGTGGTATGCCTGAAAGGCCTAGGAAATGTTGGGGGAAGAATGTTATGTTTACGCCTACAAATATTACTGAGAAATGGACTTTAGCTCATAAGTCATTTAGTGTATAGCCTGTAAATAGGGGGAATCAGTGAATAAATCCTGCTAGAATAGCAAATACTGCTCCTATAGATAGTACATAGTGGAAATGAGCAACTACATAGTAAGTATCGTGAAGGACAATGTCTAGAGAAGAGTTAGATAATACGATGCCTGTTAGTCCTCCTACTGTAAATAGGAAGATGAAGCCTAGTGCTCAGAGTATAGCTGGGGATCATTTGATATTCCCTCCATGAAGGGTTGCTAATCAGCTGAATACTTTTACTCCTGTAGGAATGGCAATAATTATAGTTGCGGATGTAAAATATGCTCGAGTATCAACGTCTAGTCCTACTGTAAATATATGGTGAGCTCATACAATAAAGCCTAGGAAGCCAATTGATATTATTGCTCAAACTATTCCTATATACCCGAAAGGTTCTTTTTTTCCTGAATAGTATGTTACGATGTGTGAGATAATGCCAAATCCTGGTAGAATGAGGATATATACTTCAGGGTGACCAAAAAATCAGAATAGATGCTGATAAAGAATAGGATCTCCTCCTCCTGCTGGGTCAAAGAATGTAGTATTTAGATTTCGATCTGTGAGTAGTATTGTGATTCCTGCAGCTAATACTGGTAGAGAGAGTAGTAACAGTACAGCTGTAATTAATACGGATCATACAAATAATGGTGTTTGGTATTGTGTAATAGCTGGTGGTTTTATATTAATGATAGTTGTAATGAAGTTGATAGCTCCTAAAATGGAGGATACACCTGCTAAGTGTAAAGAGAAAATAGCTAAGTCAACAGAAGCTCCGGCGTGTGCTAGATTTCCTGCTAATGGTGGATATACAGTTCAGCCTGTGCCAGCGCCAGCTTCTACTATTGATGATGCTAGGAGTAGAAGGAATGATGGTGGGAGGAGTCAAAAACTTATATTATTTATTCGGGGAAATGCTATATCGGGTGCGCCAATTATTAGGGGTACAAGTCAGTTTCCAAAGCCGCCGATTATTATAGGTATTACTATAAAAAAGATTATAACAAAAGCATGGGCAGTAACAATAACATTATAAATTTGGTCATCACCTAATAATGCGCCAGGTTGGCCAAGTTCTGCTCGGATTAGCATGCTTAAAGCGGTTCCTACTATTCCTGCTCAGGCTCCGAAAATTATATAAAGGGTTCCAATATCTTTGTGGTTAGTTGAAAATAGTCAACGGTTGATGAACATAGGTAAAATGGCCGAGTAGGTGTTAGACTGTAAATCTAAAGACAGAGAGTAATCTCTTTTTACCAAGCCTTGAGGTGAGTTTCATGTTGAATTGCAAATTCAAAGAAGCAGGCTAGAGCCTGCCGGGGCTTCTCCCGCCTTTTTTTACTTAAGGCGGGAGAAGTAGATTGAAGCCAGTTGAATTAGGGTTCTTAGCTGTTAACTAAGATTTCGTGGGTTAGGATCCCACCAGTCTAGAAGGATTTAGCTTAATTAAAGTGTTTGATTTGCGTTCAGAAGATGTAGGATAAATTCTTGCAGTCCTTAATTTCAGAAGTTAAGTTGTTATCACTTACTTAGGGCTTTGAAGGCTCTTGGACTATAATATCCTAAACTTCTATATTAGTGTGGATAGTAGGGGAGCCAGGGGTAGTGATAGGGAGGTAATGATGGTTAAGGGGGCTATTATGGTGGTGTTTTTGGGGTTTGTTTGATATCATGTTAGTTTTGAATTGTTGAAGGATGGAAATATGGTTAGGGATGTTGAATATACAATGCGTATGTAGAAGAATAGATTAATTAGGGCGGTGATTGCTATTGTTATTGAAATAATGAGGTTATTGTTGGAGATGAGGTCATTGATGATAATTCATTTGGGAAGAAAGCCTGTGAGAGGAGGAAGTCCTCCTAAGGATATTAGGGAAATTAAAAGTGTTAAAATTATTATTGGTATTTTATTTCATAAAATGGATAGGGATAGTGTAGTTGTTATGGAATTAAATATTATTGTTGTAAATATACATAGGGTTAATATAATGTAGATTGTTAGGTTTAGAAGTATTATATGGGGGCTAAAAGTTAGGATAGCAATTATTCATCCTATATGAGCAATGGATGAGTAGGCTATGATTTTTCGTAGTTGGGTTTGATTAAGTCCTCCTCATGCGCCTAGGAGAATTGATAGACTTGCGGAGGTTAATATAATATTGTGATTGGTGGCGTTTGATAGTTGATATAGAATGGATAGGGGTCCGATTTTTTGTCAGGTTAATAAAATTAAGCCTGAGGAAGTTTTAATTCCTTGCGTAACTTCTGGTACTCAGAAGTGGAATGGTGCTGCTCCTAGTTTTATAATAATGGAGATGGTTATGAGAATGTTGGTTGTGAAATCTGTATTATGTAGTAGTGTTCATTGGTTAGTGTGGAAAAAATTGTTTATGATGGCGAGTATTAGAATTATGGAGGCAGTTGCTTGGGATAGGAAATATTTTGTTGCTGCTTCGGTAGATCGGGGGTTATGGTTTTGAGTTAAGATGGGAATGATAGCTAGTATATTTATTTCAAGTCCAATTCATATTATGATAGTATGTGAACTTATTATAGTAATTAAAGGACCTATGAAGATAGAGAATATAATTATAGTTATGGCTATTGGATTTATTAGTACGGGAAGGATATGAACCAACATTTTCGGGGTATGGGCCCGATAGCTTTATTTAGCTGACCTTACTAGAATATGGTGTATTAGGTAGCACGAAGATTTTTGGATTCTTAAGGTTAGGTTCAATTCCTATTATTCTAGAATTAAGAGGATTTAAACCTCTATTATTTACTCTATCAAAGTAACTCTTTTATCAGACATAATTCTATGTAAGTGGAGGAGTTATGGCTGTTATAATGGGTAAGGCTGTGTGTCATATACATATGGCTAGTGTTAAGGGTAAAAAATTTTTTCATAAAAGATGTATGAGTTGATCATAGCGGAATCGTGGATATGATGCGCGAGTTCATAGAAACAAGGAAATTAAAATGAGGGTTTTTGTTATAAAATCTAGTGAAAATAATTCTGGGTAATTGGGGTTTAGTAAAGGGCCTAAAAAGATAATGGTAGTTAATGCATTTATAGTGATGATGTTGGTATATTCTGCTATAAAGAATAGGGCGAATGGGCCTGCGGCATATTCTACGTTGAAACCTGAGACTAGTTCTGATTCACCTTCTGTCAGGTCAAATGGTGCTCGATTAGTTTCTGCTAATGTAGAGATGAATCACATTATGGTTAGGGGTCAGGTTGGGGCTAGTAATCAAATGTGTTCTTGGGTTATAGATAGATAGGGAAGTGAGAAGGAACCATTTAGGATTAATACAGCTACTAGGATGATGGCTAGTGATACTTCGTAAGAGATAGTTTGGGCTACAGCTCGAAGAGCTCCAATTAGAGCATATTTGGAATTTGAGGCTCATCCTGACCATAGAATAGAATAGACTGATAGGCTTGATGTGGCTAGAATAAAAATAATGCCAAGGTTTAGATTGATTAGGGGGAATGGTATTGGTAGGGGGATTCATAGGGATAGTGCTAGTGTTAGGGCAAGGCTAGGAGCGATTACATATAGTGTTTTAGAGGAGGTTGAGGGTTTAATTGGTTCTTTAATAAATAGTTTTATAGCATCAGCAAATGGTTGTAGTATACCGTAAGGTCCTACTATATTTGGGCCTTTTCGTAGTTGTATATAACCTAGAATTTTTCGTTCTACTAATGTAAGAAATGCTATAGCAATTAGGATAGGGATTAGGGTTGTAAGAATGTTAACGATATACACGTGTTAGAGAGAGGAATTGAACCTCTGGGTGTAAGGTTTTAAATCTTATGCAATTGCCGGGCTCTGCCACTCTAACAAACCCTTTTCTAGGGTAGTTAAGTTATATTATGTTACTAGATTAAGATTTAGTCATCTGTTGGCGAAAGAGCGCTATTGGTTAGTAGGCTCTATTTCTCTTGTCCTTTCGTACTGGGAGAAATTAATAATAGATAGAAACCGACCTGGATTACTCCGGTCTGAACTCAGATCACGTAGGACTTTAATCGTTGAACAAACGAACCTTTAACAGCTGCTGCACCGTTGGGATGTCCTGATCCAACATCGAGGTCGTAAACCCTATTGTCGATATGAACTCTAAAATAGGATAGCGCTGTTATCCCTAGGGTAACTTGGTTCGTTGATCAATTGTTATTGGGTCAATTAAATTTTCATCTTAGGCTTGTTAGTCTTGGATTTAATTTTTCGGAGGTTCTTTTATGCTCCGAGGTCACCCCAACCAAAATTGCTTATTTAGTAAAGTAAGGGTTAATTTCTATAGAAGTGTAGTGGGTTACTTGAGTAAATAAGTTAATTAAAGCTCCATAGGGTCTTCTCGTCTTATTATGTAATTCCCGCCTCTTCACGGGAAGGTCAATTTCACTGATTAAAAGTAAGAGACAGTTAAACCCTCGTGAAGCCATTCATTCCAGTCCCTAATTAAGGAACAAGTGATTATGCTACCTTTGCACGGTCAGGATACCGCGGCCGTTTAATTTATATCACTGGGCAGGCATTGCCTCTAATACTTGTTATGCTAGAGGTGATGTTTTTGGTAAACAGGCGGGGTTAGAGTTTGCCGAGTTCCTTTTACTTGTTTTAATCTTTCCTAAGAGCATTCCTGTGTTGGATTAACGTTGAGGTTAAATAGTGTTGGTTTATTTGTATATATAACTATTAATACGTTAATTAACAGTGATTTATTCGGTCTGTTATACACTTATGCGAGGAGAATTTATTCTTGTTACTCATATTAGCATTATTTTATCTAAGTAGTTTTAGATTGGTCCAGTATTGTTATTAGGAATTGATTTTAGTGTTGTGGAATTAGTTTATGTATAAAATTTTGAGCTTTAACGCTTTCTTAATTGGTGGCTGCTTTTAGGCCAACTATGTAAGTTTTGTTATTTATTCTCTAGTTAAGGATTTTTCCTGTTTCTAAAGAGCTGTCCCTCTTTAGATTAGCTTTTAAATTTATGTTGGGATTATTAGTTCTGTAAATAAATTTAAAGTTGAACTGAAATTCTATTCTGGACAACCAGCTATCACCAAGCTCGTTAGGCTTTTCACCTCTACCTACAAATCTTCTCACTATTTTGCTACATAGATGAGTTCATTCAATAAATTGTTCATAGGTAGCTCGTTTGGTTTCGGGGTTTTTAGCTTAAATATTCTTTTTGTTAAGTTTGTTCTTGCTAGTTCATTATGCAAAAGGTACAAGGTTTAATCTTTGCTTTTTTGTACTTTTAGTTTTGTTCTTGCATCTTTCCCTTACGGTACTTTCTCTATAGCTTCATTGAAATGTTTCTATCTCCTATACTATATTAGGTTAAATGTTTTAGTTTAGTGAAATAAATAGTTAGTTTTGTAGTTAGTGAGCTAGGTCTAGTTCATAGTGTTTAATTTATAAAATCTTCTGGGTGTAAATCAGATGCTTTGGGTTTAAGCTACACTATGATAATCCAAGCACACTTTCCAGTATGCTTACCTTGTTACGACTTATCTCCTCTAAAAATTTATGTCTTTGAATATGATATGTTATTTTGTCATTTTATTTATTTGAGGAGGGTGACGGGCGGTGTGTGCGTGCTTCATTGCTCTATTCAACTGAGCACTCTATTCTCAGTTTACTACTAAATCCTCCTTTGTTTATTAAATTTCATAATAAATTTCGTTATGTTCTTTGTGAAGAAAATGTAGCCCATTACTTTCCACTTCATTAGTTACACCTTGACCTAACGTTTTTATAGAATAATAA